AAAAAATTATAGGAGTGAGATCTTAATATAATTTGAAAAAAAAAAAGCAAGATCAGTAAAGAAAGTCCACGGAAAAAAGAACATTTATTTTTATCTTTCTATTTTTAAAAGATTAAACAAAGGGATTCGCAAATAAAAGCGCTAATGCTACAACCAGCCCATAAATAGTTAAAGCTTCCATAAAAGCCAGACTAAGTAATAAAGTACCCCTGATTTTGTCCTCTGCTTCCGGTTGTCGCGCAATCCCTTCTACAGCTTGCCCTGCAGCTGTGCCTTGACCAACTCCAGGTCCAATGGAAGCAAGCCCGACAGCCAACCCAGCAGCAATAACAGACGCAGCAGAAATTAGCGGATTCATGATAAGTTTCTCCTATTCCAAATAAAATAAAGAAAAGAAATAGTTAATAATATAATCAACCAAGAAATTATGACTTTATTATTTCATTCTTCATATTTATCTTTATCTAGTCAAAGTGTAATTGAAATTACAAACTGAAATAATATTATAATATAATATTTATTGAACTATCCAAATTACTTCGATATTTCTTTTTTCTTTTCTACCCATGTAGTTTTTTGTGAATACATACAATTTATGTTCTTATCTTAAATTCTTATAAGAAACTTTCTTTACTTTAAATTCTTCGTTCTTTATTTCATTTTTTAGTCATTCCATATTCAATTCACAATTACAAAATATGAAACGGAAGAGCTTTGTTTTTTGAATCCCCATCTAAATTTAGAGTAATAGCAGGACAAATTTAGATATCTATTCATATATAACTAGTGAAGATCTAATATGACATATACATGTGTTTCTTCCATACCGTAAACTAATTAGTTGTGTCTTATATTCAATCGGATTCGATAATTATTCTTTGAAACCGACAAAAAGGAAAGAGTTGTCTTATATCGATTAGATTATATATAAATCTAGTTTGACTCCCCTACCCTTTCTTTTATTATTATAGTCCATACATTACACTAAATCGTATAGGTATTTTATTTCTACTTTATCCTTATTGCAATTGCATCTTTCTTTTTTTGGGGGGTGGATAATACTTTTGATTATTTAGAATTCAAAAAAAAGTAGATTATCGTGAGCCGCACCTACTTTGTGGAGGTCTAAACTCAAAAAATACTATTTCGATAACTCGTCAATGATGCCCTTCCATGGATTCACCTATATAAGCCGCAGCTAAAGTAGCAAAAATAAGAGCTTGAATACCACTTGTAAATAATCCAAGGAACATAACTGGTATAGGAACTACTAAAGGTACTAACGAAACAAGAACAACAACGACTAATTCATCAGCTAATATATTTCCGAAAAGTCGAAAACTAAGCGATAAGGGTTTTGTGAAATCTTCTAAGATGTTAATCGGTAAAAGGATTGGAGTTGGTTGGATGTATTTACCAAAATAAGCCAATCCTTTTTTTGAAATACCCGCATAGAAATATGCTACTGACGTAAGTAAAGCTAATGCAACAGTAGTGTTTATATCATTAGTGGGTGCAGCTAACTCTCCATGAGGTAACTTTATAATTTTCCAAGGTAAAAGAGCCCCTGACCAATTGGAAACAAAAATAAATAGAAACAGAGTTCCAATAAATGGAACCCACGGACCATATTCTTCTCCAATCTGAGTTTTGCTCACGTCTCGAATGAATTCAAGGACATATTCAAAGAAATTTTGACCGGAAGTGGGAATAGTTTGCGGATTTCGAACAACTACAATGGTTGAAACTAATAAGATAGCAATTACAACCCAAGAGGTAATAAGTACTTGAGCATGCACTTCAAAACCCCCTATTTGCCAATAGAGATGTTGACCTACTTCCACAGCAGATATATCGGATAATCTGTTTAATGTGTTGATGGAACCTAATAGAACATTCATATTGCCCTGCCCTCTAAAATAAAAATATATATATAACTTGAAAAGGAATTTTTTTGATTCAACCGTTTACTTTTTTACTTTCATTTTCTATTTTGAATACCTACTCATCACATAATATTTCTTTTTGTTCTTTTTGCACAATTTTTTATATTGTATAATAATATAATAATCGATTCCATAAATCCCCCAAGTCTAAAAATTTCTTAATCTTATTATTTTATTATTAATCAAAAATTTTGTATATAGCTAGAACGACCCTCACTAATTGCAAATACTAATTTGTTAAGAATTAATCGGATTGAAGCTATAGCATCATCATTAGCTGGAATCGAAATATCTGCGAGATCGGGGTCACAATTTGTATCGATTAAACAAATTGTTGGAATTCCCAAAGTGATACATTCTCTAAGAGCCGTATATTCTTCTTGCTGATCAACGATTATTACAAGATCGGGTAACCCCGTCATATATTTTATGCCACCCAGATATGTTTCCAAATGAGATAATTGTCTCTTCAACGTAGCGGCATCTCTTTTTGGAAGAGAGGTGAGTTTACCCGTCTTTTGCTCCGTTCTCAAGTCCCTGAACTTACGAAGTCTTGTTTCTGTAGTATACCAATTCGTTAACATACCCCCGAGCCATTTTTTATTAACATAATGACATCGAGCTCTTATTGCAGCCCGTTTTACTAAATCGGCTGCTTTTTTTTTTGTACCAACAATTAAGAATTGTTTTCCTCTGCTTGCTGCATCAAAAACCAAATCACAAGCTTCTGATAAAAAACGAGCAGTTTGAGTAAGATTTATAATATGAATACCCTTATGCTTTGTGGATATATAAGGTGCCATTCGAGGATTCCATTTCCTGGTATCGTGGCCAAAATGAACTCCTGCTTCCATCATCTCTTCAAAAGTTATGTTCCAATATCTTTTTGTCATTTATCCCCACATTTTTAAAAAAAAAATTGAAAAAAAAAGAGACCTGGTATCCTGAAATAGAAATAAATAATTGTTCCGATGGAACCTTCTCTTTTATTGAAGATTGTCTGTTAATATATAATCAAGCCTTTCATTTTTTCTATTTATTATATTTATTATACTTACTTTATTAAGAAATCAAATGACTGCTTTTAATTTTCAAGGTAGGAAGCATTAAATCCTAGATTTCGAATGTATCACATAAATTCTTTGAAATGAGAAAAATCAAATAATTTTCTGTGATGGAACAAAAGATTTCTAATTTCTACTTCGAATAAATTCTTTTTTTTTTCCAAGGTAATCTTGTTCTGTTGCCCTGACCGCGAACGGTGCATTATTCTTTTGAACCCGGTACCAACGGGGATCATTCCCCCTAAAACAACATTCTCTTTAAGACCTTTCAACCAATCGATACGACCCCGAAGAGCGGCTTTTGCTAAAACTCTAGCAGTTTCTTGAAAACTCGCTTCGGATATGAAACTTTGAGTATTCAGAGATGTTTTTGTTATTCCTAATAATAAAGCTCGGTAACAAACTGCTTCTTCCAAGGCACGCCCCGTTCGTTCGGCTCGCAATAATCCAATAAGTTCGCCAGGTAAAAATACATTAGACATTCCATCTTCTGAAACCAATACTTTGGATGTTATTTGACGCACAATAATTTCTATATGTCGATTATGGATGTGTACTCCCTGGGATCGATAAACCTTTTGGATTTTATTAACTAAAGAAATACGACTTTGCGCTATAGTTAGCTCAGCACCAATCAAGAATCCCCAGGGAATGCCAAGAATTCTTGTTATACATTCGTTCCAAGCATCAATTCTTTTTTCTAGATTCATCGATATTGAATCAATCGAACGTATTTCTAATATCTGTTCCACTTTTGGAAGACCTTGTGTTATATCACCGGATCTCGATTTTTCATATATAAATGTAACTAAAATATCTCCTTCATAAAGGATTTCTCCATAATGGCCATGAATGGTTGCTCCTGGAGTCGCCAAATAAGGCTTAGCCGATCTTATTATTACAGAATCCTTTTGAACAGTTAGAACTTGACCCGATTTTAGTTTTAAAAGTGGTCCATTTTTCGTTTGAGCTATACATATATTTTCACAAATAAATTGTCCAAGACTAATTATTGTCAAAGTTTTTTCACAAAAATTATGATGGAGAAAATACCAATTCAAATGGAATGGATTTAAAACGATGTTACTGTCTAGATCAGGTTTAAAAATTGTCTCGTTTTCGTCCATTAAATAATATTTAATTACTTGAAAGGTTTCCTTTAATTTGTCAAGTTGCAAATTTTTAGTTATTGAGATCTGATTATGAGTTATTAAACGAGAAAATGAATAAAAATTTTCAATTTGAAGGGCTATTCCTACAGGGCCTAACGAATTCTTAATTGCAATTATAGGATCCTTTTTTATCCAATTAGGATCTTTTACGTTGTTGAAAGGTTTCATTTGAAAACAATTAGATGATGACAAAATTATCAAAGATCGGCATTCCTTATTTCTATTCAATAACATACGAATAGTTCCGTGATTTTGGCTAAGTGATTTTTGAATTTTTGTCTTGGAATTAATAGATAAAAAGGGATTGATCCGATCCGAATCCGAGATCAACCCTAAACCATATGGGTCATTCCTTTTTCGGATATATGAAGTATGAGATTTCACTAAGTCAATTCTTAGGAAGTACTCAATCAAACCATTTGTACTTACTTCAACAAAGGAAGCAAGGGCCTCTTCAATGGAAGAACTTCTTTTGTCTTGAGCCCAATTCAAGACTAAACAAGTCCGAACTAATTGAATCCTTGTGTCGGAAATTCCCCGAATGGATTTTCCATTTCCATAAAGAATATAATTGATAACTTTAAGTTCCAGATTATCCTTTTCCTGGAACAGATCTTGGGGAAAAAGTTTTACAAAATTGATACTGTCTGGTATTTCATATAGAATTACAGGTCTAACCAAAACAAAATACTTTTTCTTGGTAGTTGTGATCCATTGGACATAGGTCCAATTGTTCAGTTTTTTTGATTCCTTCTTTTTTTTTTTTCCCGTTCTGGGTGGTATCAACATGGCACTGGGTCGGGATATCTTATCCATCTCTCCGGGAAAATGGATATTTCCAGAAAATATTTTTAATTCCATTTTTTTTTTTTTCTTTTCCAATCGGACCAATCCTCTTACTCGACTTCTTATATTTAAAGTGATTGGTGTTCCTATTCCAACGAGACTATTATTTCGTACCATTATAGAAGAAGATTCGGGTAAAATATGCACTTCTTCGGGAATAAAAAAAAATCGATCTACTTTGATTTGATATTTTGGCTTTAATTCTTTGATTCCTCGATATTCAATTAAATCTTCTTTTTGAAAAATGGACTGAATTCCTATAGTTCTATATTTAGTAATTCCTGAACTCTGTCTTCTGTATTGAGGATCATCAAAATAAGCAAAAATACTATTTCTATGAAAAATACCATGGATAGGTATTTCAATGGAGACACCAGAAGGGGGCGTTAGTTCGTTCTTTCGTTCTTGAATCGATTGGAATGGAAATGGAATAAGAAATCTATTTCTTCGCCTTTTTGCCAAAAAAGAAAAAGTATCGTGAAAAATAGCAGGATACATCAAATGACGATGATCCATACATAGGATTTGATTAAATATTGAATAATCGGTAATCCTCCTTTCTTTTGTACCAAAAGTATTGAAATTAAATAATTTATTTTTTACTTCATCATTACTTACTGAAAGATTAGAAATATTTGTTTTTGTGGTAGAAAGAGAATTACTGTGAATTTGATCTTGATCCTTGCGAAGTAAAAAATGGATTGCATCAGACCTCCACGACTTTCCTGATAATATCCATAAATGACTTGTTTTTGGTAAGATATGTACATTACTATACATAAATTCGGATGCATGGTATACATCGGTACTCCAATGCATTTCCCCTTCGGAGTCAGAATAAATATGTTTTCTAACCTTTTCTTTCAAATTCAAAGTAGATGTTCCCGCGCGGATCTCAGCAATCACTTGTTCTGATTTTACATATTGATCATTTTGCACTAATAGAAAACTTTTTGGTGGAATAATCACGTTATGTATAATATTGTCACTTTCAATAGTTATATACAAGTCTATATTACATAGAAAAGCAGGATATCCATGACGTGTGCGTGTAGGGTGAACTAAATCCTCGTTAAATTTTATTTTTCCATTCGCGGGAGCTCGCACATATTCTGCAGTACCCCCTGTGAATACTCCACCAGTATGAAAAGTTCTTAATGTGAGTTGAGTGCCCGGTTCTCCAATAGATTGACCAGCTATAATACCGACAGCTTCTCCCAATTCTACCAGGTCCCCATGAATCGGACTCCGGCCATAACACAATCGGCAGATCCAAGACGTATTCCTACAGGTAAAGGGGGTTCGAATAAATATTGGTTGTGTTTTAAAAGTTATGAATCGATTGATAAGTCCAATTCCAATATCTTGATTTCGAACGACAATGCATCGTGAACCTATATATATATCGTCTGCTAATACACGACCAATTAATGTTTGTATCAAAATTCTTTCTGGCATCATTCCATTTCGGGTATTCACAGAAATCCCTCGAATGGTACCGCAATCTGTTCGACGTACAACAATGTGTTGAACCACTTCAACAAGTCTACGTGTAAGATATCCAGCATCTGATGTTCGTACAGCAGTATCGACAACCCCTTTGCGGGCTCCGTAGCAAGAAATGATATATTCTGTTAAAGACAGCCCTTCGCGTAAATTGCTTTGAATGGGTAACTCAATCATTTGTCCTTGTGGATCTGACATTAATCCCCTCATTCCTACTAATTGGTGCACTTGAGATGCATTTCCTCGAGCTCCTGAAAAAGACATTATATGGACTGGATTAAGAGGGTCAGTCATCCTAAAATTAGGATTCATTTCTTGTCGCAAATATTCGCTTGTAGCATACCATATTTCAATGGATTGGCGTAATTTTTCTACCGCATGGACATTCCCATAATGGTTATGTTTTTCCAAAATCAAACTTTGTTGTTCAGCATCTTGGACTAGCCATCCTTTAGAAGGTATTGTTAAAAGATCATCAATTCCTAATGAAATAGATGTAGCAGTAGCTTGACGGAACCCTAGAGTCTTTACTTGATCCAGGATGTGTGATGTATATGCCATTCCGAAATGATCTATTAATCTGCTAATAAGTCGTTTAATGGCAGTTCCACCTATCACGTTATTGTGAAAGACTAGATTGGCCCGTTCTGCCATAAGTACCTCCATATTCCACTCAGTGGCATTCGGTTCGACAATGGATTTGAGTGAATGATTGGAAAACTTCCTTTTCTTTATCTTTATTCACGTATTGAAAAGATCCTAGTTGAATCGAGAAGACCTGAATTTAAACCAGTATCAGAAATTTACCTAGGTTAGATACCAACACCAACCATCTATATGATTAGATACCATATGAATAGGCCCGACAAAAACCTTGTATAGCCTCTTCGATTTCTCGATAAAAAGAAATATGACCAACAGTGGTTCGAATATATATACAACGAATTTCTTTTTTTATACTTCTTA